GTTAATGTAGCTTAAATAAAGCAAGGCACTGAAAATGCCTAGACGGGTTATAACCCCATAAACATATAGGTTTGGTCCCAGCCTTATTATTAGTTATCAGTAAGATTACACATGCAAGTAACCGCACACCAGTGAGAATGCCCTTTAGATCAGATCGATCAACAGGAGCAGGCATCAAGCACGCTAACTAGCAGCTCACCACGCCTTGCTAGACCACACCCCCACGGGATACAGCAGTGACAAAACTTAAGCAATAAACGAAAGTTCGACTAAGCCATACTGACATATAGGGTTGGTCAATTTCGTGCCAGCCACCGCGGTCATACGATTAACCCAAACTAATAAAACACGGCGTAAAGTGTGTTTAAGAATAAATAATAAAAATAAAGTTAAATTTTACCTAAGTTGTAGAATACTCCAGCTAAAACAAAAATAAACTACGAAAGTGACTTTAACATTCTGAAAACACGACAGCCAAGACCCAAACTGGGATTAGATACCCCACTATGCCTGGTTATAAACATAAGTAACTTACAAATAATACTACTCGCCAGAGAACTACAAGCAACAGCTTAAAACTCAAAGGACTTGGCGGTGCTTTATATCCCTCTAGAGGAGCCTGTTCTATAATCGATAAACCCCGATAAACCTTACCACCTCTTGCTAATTCAACCTATATACCGCCATCCTCAGCAAACCCTATCAAGGCAATAAAGTAAGCACAAACATTTAACATAAAAACGTTAGGTCAAGGTGTAGTCCATGAAGTGGAAAGAAATGGGCTACATTTTCTAATGACAGAACAACATTTCACCGTAACCTTTATGAAATAAAAGGCCAAAGGAGGATTTAGCAGTAAGTTAAGAATAGAGAGCTTAACTGAATCCGGCCATAAAGCACGCACACACCGCCCGTCACCCTCCTCAACTCTAAACTACTAATACCTAAATAATAAACACTCAAATCACAAGAGGAGATAAGTCGTAACAAGGTAAGCATACTGGAAAGTGTGCTTGGAACACTCAAAGCGTAGCTTAACACAAAGCATCCGGCCTACACCCGGAAGATTTCACAATAACGTGACCACTTTGAAACCAACCTTTAGCCCGATTTTTACACCTAATAACATAACCCAAAAGTCCTAAACCAAACCATTTACCACAACTTAATAATAGTATAGGAGATAGAAATTTTACTCAGCGCTATAGAGAAAGTACCGCAAGGGAAAAATTGAAAGAAAACCCTAAAGTACAAAAAAGCAAAGCTCACTCCTTGTACCTTTTGCATAATGACTTAACTAGAATAATTTGACAAAAAGAACTAAAGCCAAGGAACCCGAAACCAGACGAGCTACCCATAAACAGCTTTACACGGAGCACACTCATCTATGTAGCAAAATAGTGACAAGATTTATGAGTAGAGGTGAAAAGCCTACCGAGCCTGGTGATAGCTGGTTATCCAGAAAAGAATTTTAGTTCAACTTTAAATTAACCTAAAGTATACAATAAACTACATGTTAATTTAAATGTTATTCTAAAGAGGGACAGCTCTTTAGATTAGGTTACAACCTTAAGTAAAGAGTAAATAAATGACATTCCATAGTTGGCCTAAAAGCAGCCATCAATTAAGAAAGCGTTCAAGCTCAACACACAATATAATTTAATTCTTCAATTCTTCAAACATCTCTTACCAATTCACTGGATTAATCTATTACAAAATAGAAGTACTACTGTTAATATGAGTAACAAGAATTCCAATTCTCCCAGCACAAGCTTATACCAGACCGGATACCCACTGGTAATTAACAACAAGATAAAACTACACATAATTTTAGACTCTTTATCCTAAAAACTGTTAACCCAACACAGGTGTGCACCCAAGGAAAGATTTAAAAAAGTAAAAGGAACTCGGCAAACACTTACCCCGCCTGTTTACCAAAAACATCACCTTCAGCCTAATCAGTATTGAAGGCACTGCCTGCCCAGTGACATATGTTCAACGGCCGCGGTATCCTGACCGTGCAAAGGTAGCATAATCACTTGTTCTCTAATTAAGGACTTGAATGAATGGCAACACGAGGGTTTAACTGTCTCTTACTTTTAATCAGTGAAATTGACCTCCCCGTGAAGAGGCGAGGATTTAACAATAAGACGAGAAGACCCTATGGAGCTTAAATTAATTAATTCAAATAAATTCATTTTAAAGCCAAACAATAGGCATAATCACTTATTATTACTGGATTAAAAATTTCGGTTGGGGTGACCTCGGAGCACAACAAAACCTCCGAACAATTTTTAACCTAGACTTAACCAGTCAAGGCATTTTCATCATCAATTGACCCAAAACTTAATTTGATCAACGGAACAAGTTACCCTAGGGATAACAGCGCAATCCTATTATAGAGTCCATATCGACAATAGGGTTTACGACCTCGATGTTGGATCAAGACACCCTAATGGTGCAACCGCTATTAACGGCCCGTTTGTTCAACGGTTAAAGTCTTACGTGATCTGAGTTCAGACCGGAGTAATCCAGGTCGGTTTCTATCTATTCAACTTTTCTCCCAGTACGAAAGGACAAGAGAAAAGGGACCAACCCAAAATAGTGTCCCCAGCATAACAGATGTAACTAACTTAATCTAGTATGCTACTATATACCTCACCCAAGATCAGGGTTTGTTAAGATGGCAGAGCCCGGCAATTGCATAAAACTTAAACCTTTATATTCAGAGGTTCAAATCCTCTTCTTAACATAAATGTTCACAATCAATATTCTCCTCTTAATTATTCCTATCCTTCTAGCCATAGCTTTCTTCACTTTAATTGAACGAAAAATTTTAGGTTACATACAACTCCGCAAGGGCCCTAACGTCGTAGGCCCACATGGCCTTCTACAACCCTTCGCTGACGCAATAAAATTATTTATTAAAGAACCCCTACGACCCCTAACCTCTTCCTCCTTACTTTATATTGTAGCACCTACACTAGCTTTATCAATTGCATTAATTATATGAATTCCCATACCACTACCATATCCATTAATTAATATAAACATAGGAATTTTATTTATTCTCGCCACATCAAGTCTAGCAGTATATTCGATCCTATGATCAGGCTGAGCCTCCAATTCAAAATACGCCTTAATCGGAGCCCTGCGAGCAGTAGCCCAAACAATCTCTTACGAGGTCACTTTAGCCATCATCCTATTATCCGTCCTCCTAATAAACGGATCATTCACCCTATCTACCCTCATTACAACCCAAGAATATCTATGACTAATTATACCATCATGACCACTAGCCATAATATGATTCATCTCAACTCTAGCAGAAACAAACCGGGCCCCTTTTGATCTCACAGAAGGAGAATCCGAACTAGTCTCAGGATTCAACGTAGAATATGCCGCAGGACCATTCGCCCTATTCTTTATAGCAGAATATACAAATATTATTATAATAAACGCCCTCACTACAATTATCTTTATAGGAGCCCTATACAACCCCCACAACCCAGAAACATACACCACAAGCTTCGCTGCCAAAACCCTTCTACTAGCTATACTATTCCTATGAGTACGAGCATCTTACCCACGATTCCGATACGACCAACTCATACATTTACTATGAAAAAATTTCCTCCCTTTAACATTAGCACTATGTATATGATATATTTCCCTCCCCATCCTAGTATCCTGCATCCCACCTCAAATATAGAAATATGTCTGACAAAAGAATTACTTTGATAGAGTAAATAATAGAGGTTTAAACCCTCTTATTTCTAGGATTATAGGTATCGAACCTATCCCTAAGGATTCAAAATCCATTGTGCTACCAATATACACTATATCCTACATAGTAAGGTCAGCTAAATAAGCTATCGGGCCCATACCCCGAAAATGTTGGTTTATATCCTTCCCGTACTAATCAAACCACCTATCCTCATATTCATCATATTAACCATTTTCATTGGAACTATACTAACAATAATTAGCTCACACTGACTCTTAATTTGAATTGGATTAGAAATAAACATATTAGCCATTATCCCAATTTTAACAAAAAAATCAAATCCCCGATCTACAGAAGCAGCCACCAAATATTTTCTCACACAAGCCACAGCATCTATACTACTTATATTTACCATTATCATCAACGCTATATACTCCGGTCAATGAAGCATCATTAACATCCATAATAACTTAACATCCTTCACAATTATTATTGCCCTTACAATAAAATTAGGAATAACCCCGTTTCACTTCTGAGTACCCGAAGTGACACAAGGAATTACACTAATAGCAGGAATATTACTTCTGACATGACAAAAACTAGCCCCTATCTCCATTATAATTCAAATTTACCCTTCAACAAACCCAAATATCCTTTTATTAATAGCCCTCTTATCTATTCTAGCAGGAGGATGAGGAGGCCTAAATCAAACCCAATTACGAAAAATCCTAGCCTACTCATCAATTGCACACATAGGGTGAATAATAACCATTCTCACATTCTGCCCCTCCCTCACAATTTTAAATCTGTTAATTTACTTAATACTAACTATCACTATATTTACCATTCTTAATATTAATACAAACACAACCACCTTAGCCCTTTCAAATCTATGGAACAAAGCCCCAATAATTACCATAACAATCTTAATCTCTTTATTATCCCTAGGAGGCCTACCCCCACTTACAGGCTTCCTACCAAAATGAGCCATCATTCAGGAACTCACAAAAAACAACAATATCATTATAGCCACAACAATAGCCATAGCAGCACTACTCAATCTATACTTCTACATGCGACTAGTCTACTCTACATCACTAACCATATTCCCATCGTTCAATAACACAAAAATAAAATGACAACTCCAACCCACCAAACAAACTCTACTCCTACCACCACTAGTAATTATATCCACTCTAACATTGCCTTTATCACCATCTCTCTTAATCATAAACTAGAAATTTAGGTTAAATAGACCAAGAGCCTTCAAAGCCCTAAGAAAGTAAATATATACTTAATTTCTGTAAATAAGGATTGCAAGAATCTATCCTACATCAACTGAATGCAAATCAATCACTTTTATTAAGCTAAATCCTCACTAGATTGATGGGTTCAAACCCCACGAAAATTTAGTTAACAGCTAAATACCCTAGTCAACTGGCTTCAATCTACTTCTCCCGCCGCTCAGGAAAAAAAGGCGGGAGAAGCCCCGGCAGAATTGAAGCTGCTTCTTTGAATTTGCAATTCAACGTGAAAACTCACCTCGGGACTTGATAGAAAGAGGGCCAAACCTCTGTCTTTAGATTTACAGTCTAATGCTTACTCAGCCATTCTATCATTACCTATGTTCATTAATCGCTGATTTTACTCAACAAATCATAAAGACATTGGGACCCTTTACCTCTTATTCGGCGCTTGAGCAGGTATAGTAGGAACAGCTCTTAGTCTTCTAATTCGTGCAGAGCTCGGTCAACCAGGAACTCTCCTAGGAGATGATCAAATTTATAATGTTATTGTAACAGCCCATGCATTCGTCATAATTTTCTTCATAGTTATACCTATTATAATTGGAGGATTTGGGAATTGATTAGTACCTCTAATAATTGGAGCCCCTGATATAGCATTCCCGCGAATAAATAATATAAGCTTTTGACTTTTACCCCCATCCTTCTTACTTCTCCTAGCTTCTTCCACAGTAGAAGCGGGTGCAGGAACCGGGTGAACAGTATACCCTCCCCTAGCCGGGAATTTGGCACACGCAGGAGCATCTGTAGATTTAACCATTTTCTCATTACACTTAGCAGGAGTATCCTCAATTCTAGGGGCCATTAATTTTATCACAACAGTAATTAACATGAAACCCCCAGCTATATCGCAGTACCAAACACCCTTATTTGTATGATCAGTAATGATTACTGCCGTACTTTTACTTCTATCTCTACCTGTATTAGCAGCAGGAATCACCATACTCCTAACCGATCGTAATATTAATACAACCTTCTTCGATCCCGCAGGAGGAGGCGATCCTATTCTATATCAACACTTATTCTGATTTTTCGGTCATCCTGAAGTATATATTCTAATTCTCCCAGGTTTTGGTATAATTTCCCATATCGTTACTTATTATTCAGGAAAAAAGGAACCCTTCGGATACATAGGAATAGTGTGAGCTATAATATCCATCGGCTTCTTAGGTTTCATTGTATGAGCACATCACATATTCACTGTCGGAATAGACGTAGATACCCGTGCATATTTTACATCAGCTACTATAATTATTGCTATTCCTACCGGAGTCAAAGTTTTTAGTTGATTGGCTACATTGCACGGCGGCAGCATTAAATGATCACCTGCTATGTTATGAGCCCTAGGTTTTATTTTTCTCTTTACAGTAGGAGGCTTAACAGGAATTGTACTTGCCAACTCATCCCTAGATATCGTGCTCCACGACACATACTACGTAGTAGCCCATTTCCACTACGTATTATCTATAGGAGCAGTTTTTGCTATTATAGGAGGCTTCGTACACTGATTTCCTCTATTCTCAGGTTATTCTTTAGACAATACTTGAGCCAAAATTCACTTCGCAATTATATTTGTAGGTGTTAACATAACTTTCTTCCCACAACACTTCTTAGGCCTGGCGGGAATACCTCGACGCTACTCAGACTACCCCGACGCCTACACTATATGAAACACAGTTTCATCTATCGGCTCTTTTATTTCCCTGACAGCAGTTATACTAATAATTTTCATGATCTGAGAAGCATTTGCCTCAAAACGGGAAGTCATAACAGTAGAACTAATTCCAACAAACCTAGAGTGAATTCACGGCTGTCCACCACCTTATCATACATTTGAAGAACCTGCATATGTAAAAGCTTAATCAAGAAAGGAAGGAATCGAACCCCCTATAATTGGTTTCAAGCCAACCACATAACCATTATGACTTTCTCCATCTAAAGATATTAGTAAAATAATTACATGACTTTGTCAAAGTTAATTTATAGGTTAAATTCCTATATATCTTCAATGGCCTGCCCGGTTCAATTAGGATTTCAAGACGCTGCCTCTCCTATTATAGAGGAACTTATATATTTCCATGACCATACTTTAATAATCGTCTTCCTAATTAGCTCCCTAGTCCTCTATATCATCTCCCTAATACTCACCACAGAACTCACCCACACAAGTACCATAGATGCTCAGGAAGTAGAAACAGTATGAACTATTTTACCCGCAGTTATCCTAATTCTTATTGCCCTCCCATCATTACGTATTCTATATATAATAGATGAAATCACTACCCCCTCTTTAACTCTAAAAACCATAGGTCACCAGTGATACTGAAGTTACGAATATACAGATTATGAAAATCTATGCTTTGACTCATATATAGTTCCATCATCAGACCTTAAATCTGGAGAACTTCGCCTATTAGAAGTTGATAATCGAGTCGTATTACCCACAGAAATATCTATTCGTATACTTATTTCATCAGAAGATGTATTACACTCATGAACTGTACCCTCTCTGGGCGTAAAAACGGATGCCATTCCAGGACGACTAAACCAAGCAACCCTAATGACCTCTCGCCCAGGTATTTATTATGGCCAATGTTCAGAAATCTGCGGCGCAAACCACAGCTTTATACCTATCGTACTTGAACTAGTTCCACTAAAACACTTTGAAGAGTGATTATTAGCCATACTTTAACATCACTGCGAAGCTATACAGCATTAACCTTTTAAGTTAAAGATTGAAAGAATTAACCTTTCCACAGTGAGATGCCACAACTAGATACATCAACATGATTTATCACAATTTTATCAATAATTCTGACCCTATTTATTGTATTTCAACTAAAAATCTCAAAATTTAATTACCCCTTGAAGCCTGAATTAAAAATTACCAGTAATTATCATCATACTAACCCTTGAAATATAAAATGAACGAAAATTTATTCGCCTCTTTCATTACCCCAACTATCATAGGAATTCCTATCGTAATCTTTATTATTCTAATTCCTACTATCCTATTTACCTCTTCACCCCGCCTTCTCAACAATCGACTAACGTCTTTACAACAATGATTAATTCAGCTAGTATTAAAACAACTAATAATAATACATAACATCAAAGGACGAACCTGATCCCTTATACTAATTTCACTAATTTTATTCATTGGTTCCACTAATCTATTAGGCCTATTACCTCACTCATTCACCCCCACTACACAATTATCAATAAATCTAGGAATAGCCATCCCTCTATGAGCAGCTGCAGTTATTATAGGCTTCCGCCACAAAACAAAAAAATCCTTAGCCCATTTTCTCCCACAAGGAACACCCATTCCCCTTATCCCCATACTAGTAATCATCGAAACTATCAGCCTTTTTATTCAACCCATAGCATTAGCCGTACGATTAACAGCCAACATCACTGCAGGTCACCTTCTAATACACTTAATTGGAGGAGCTACAATAGTATTAACTTCTATCAGTCCCATCACCTCTTCAATCACATTCACCATTTTAATCTTGCTTACAATTCTTGAATTTGCCGTTGCCCTCATTCAAGCCTACGTATTTACTCTTCTAGTAAGCCTTTATCTACATGACAACGTCTAATGACCCACCAAATTCATGCCTACCACATAGTTAATCCTAGCCCCTGACCTCTCACAGGAGCTCTTTCCGCACTTCTAATAACATCCGGCCTTGCCCTATGATTCCACTTTAATTCAAGTATACTCCTATCCCTAGGCTTACTAACCAACCTACTAACAATATACCAATGATGACGAGATATCGTACGAGAAGGAACATTCCAAGGTCACCACACCCCTACCGTCCAAAAAGGCCTCCGATATGGTATAATCCTCTTCATTGTTTCAGAAATTTTCTTCTTCGCAGGCTTCTTCTGAGCTTTTTACCATTCGAGCTTAGCACCTACTCCTGAACTAGGTGGCTGCTGACCCCCAACAGGCATTTATCCCCTCAGCCCACTAGAAGTCCCCCTACTCAACACAACCGTACTCTTAGCATCAGGTGTATCCATCACCTGGGCTCACCATAGTCTAATAGAAGGCGATCGCACAAATATAATACAATCCTTACTCATTACTATTATTTTAGGAGCCTATTTTACACTACTTCAAGCCTCAGAATATCTCGAAACATCCTTCACAATTTCAGATGGCGTTTACGGCTCAACATTCTTTATGGCAACAGGCTTCCACGGATTGCACGTCATCATTGGCTCTACTTTCCTCGCCATCTGCCTTTTCCGCCAACTAAAATTCCACTTCACTTCCAACCACCATTTTGGGTTTGAAGCCGCAGCTTGATATTGACATTTCGTTGATGTAATCTGACTTTTCCTTTATGTATCAATCTACTGATGAGGATCCTATTCTTTTAGTATTATCCAGTACAATTGACTTCCAATCAATTAGCTTCGGTACAAGCCCGAAAAAGAATAATTAATCTCCCATTAACTCTTTCAATTGATATCCTACTAGTACTAGCACTCGTATTAATCGCATTCTGACTACCCCAATTAAATATCTATACAGAAAAATATAACCCCTATGAATGTGGTTTTGACCCCATAGGATCCGCCCGCCTGCCATTCTCAATAAAATTTTTCCTAGTAGCCATTACATTCTTATTATTCGATTTGGAAATTGCACTCCTACTTCCATTACCCTGAGCATCTCAAACAAATAACCTAAAACTTATAGCAACCGTAGCCCTCATATTAATTACCATTCTAGCTCTAAGCCTTGCCTACGAATGACTTCAAAAAGGACTAGAGTGAGAAGAATAACATGGTAATTAGTTTCAATTAAAACAAATGATTTCGACTCATTAGATTATGAAATTATTCATAATTACCAAAATGCCATCAATCTCCCTCAACATAACCTTAGCCTTTATTACCGCCCTACTAGGAATATTAATATTCCGCTCTCACCTAATATCCTCTCTTCTATGCCTAGAAGGCATAATATTATCCATATTTATTCTAAGTACCCTCTTAATCTTAAACTTACAAACAACAATCAATTTTATAATACCTATTTTACTTTTAGTATTTGCAGCCTGTGAAGCAGCCATTGGCTTGGCCCTCCTAGTAACAGTATCCAACACTTACGGCTTAGACTATATTCAAAATCTCAATCTTCTCCAATGCTAAAAATTATCACCCCTACAATCATACTATTCCCAGTAATCTGACTTTCCAATAATACTAAAATCTGAATTAACACAACCTTATATAGCCTAATAATTAGCTCCATAACACTATCACTACTAAATCAAACTAACAATAGCAGCAATAACTTTTCATCAACTTTCTTCTCCGACCCATTATCCTCCTCCCTCCTAATATTAACAACATGGTTACTCCCCCTAATAATTATAGCCAGTCAACATCATCTCACAAAAGAAACCTGAGTACGAAAAAAACTATATCTATCAATACTAATCTTCTTACAGACATTTCTCATCATAACCTTTACAGCTACCGAATTAATTCTGTTTTACATCCTCTTTGAAGCTACACTAATTCCAACCCTCATCATCATTACCCGATGAGGTAATCAAACAGAACGACTAAATGCGGGCCTATATTTCCTATTTTATACTCTCATTGGATCTCTCCCATTACTCGTAGCACTAATTTATACTCAAAATTCCCTCGGTTCATTAAATATGCTAATAATAATTTTTCACTTTCAAGAACTACTCAATTCATGATCTAATGATCTACTATGATTAGCATGCATTATAGCATTTATAGTTAAAATACCCTTATACGGACTCCACTTATGACTGCCCAAAGCCCATGTAGAAGCACCCATTGCCGGATCCATAGTACTTGCAGCTGTACTTCTAAAACTAGGCGGATACGGAATAATACGCATCACTATAATTCTTGACCCTATAACAAAATTCTTAGCATATCCTTTCCTCATACTATGCCTATGAGGAATAATTATAACCAGTTCAATCTGCCTACGACAAACAGACTTAAAATCACTCATCGCCTACTCATCAGTCAGTCATATAGCACTGGTTATCGTAGCCATCCTCATCCAAACACCATGAAGCTTCATAGGAGCAACAACCCTTATAATCGCACATGGCCTTACATCATCCATATTATTTTGCCTTGCAAACTCAAATTATGAACGCATCCACAGCCGCACAATATTATTAGCACGAGGACTTCAATCTTTTCTCCCACTAATAGCTACCTGATGATTACTAGCCAGTTTAACTAACTTAGCTCTACCTCCCTTCATCAATCTGATCGGAGAACTACTTGTAATCATTGCATCCTTCTCATGATCAAACATTACAGTTATCTTAACAGGCTTAAATATACTTATCACAGCCCTTTACTCCCTCTATATATTAACTATCACACAACGAGGTAAATCCACCTATCACACATATAATCTCAACCCTTCACTCACACGAGAAAATACTTTAATATCCATACATATACTCCCCATTATTTTACTAACCCTTAATCCAAAAATTATCCTAGGTTCAACGTACTGTAAATATAGTTTAAACAAAACTCTAGATTGTGAATCTAGTAATAGAGGCTTATAATCCTCTTATCTACCGAGAGAGTGATGTAGAACTGCTAACTCTGCTCCCCGTATATAAAAATATGGCTCCCTCAACTTTTAAAGGATAGTAGTAATCCATTGGCCTTAGGAGCCAAAAAATTGGTGCAACTCCAAATAAAAGTAATAAACCTAATATCCTCTTTCACCTTAATCACATTAGCTATTCTAACTCTGCCAATCATAATAAACATCATAAATTACCACAAAAATATTCCTTATCCACTATATGTAAAATCATCTATCGCATGCGCCTTCACCACTAGCCTTGTATCCACCACACTATTTATTTCTTCAGGACAAGAAGCAATTATCTCCAACTGACACTGGACAACAATTCAAACTCTCAAACTAATTCTCAGCTTCAAACTAGATTATTTTTCAATAATCTTTATTCCAGTAGCACTATTCGTCACCTGATCAATTATAGAATTTTCGATATGGTATATACATACAGACCCCAATATCAATCAATTTTTTAAATACCTTTTACTATTCTTAATCACAATACTAATTTTAGTAACTGCCAACAACCTTTTCCAATTATTCATTGGTTGAGAAGGCGTAGGTATCATATCATTTCTCCTAATCGGCTGATGATATGGGCGAACAGATGCAAACACAGCAGCCTTACAAGCAATCCTATACAACCGTATTGGAGATATTGGGTTCGTCTTAGCCATAGCCTGATTCCTCATGTACTCAAACACATGAGAATTCCAACAAATATTTATTCTAAACCATAACTCCAACATTATTCCACTAATAGGCCTACTTCTCGCTGCCACAGGAAAATCTGCCCAATTTGGATTACACCCATGATTACCCTCCGCAATAGAAGGACCAACCCCAGTCTCAGCCCTTCTCCACTCCAGCACTATAGTTGTAGCAGGCATTTTTCTCTTAATCCGATTCTATCCTCTAATAGAAAATAATAATATAATCCAAACCCTAACACTATGTCTAGGTGCCATTACCACACTATTTACAGCAATCTGTGCCCTTACACAAAACGACATTAAGAAAATCGTAGCATTCTCTACCTCAAGCCAACTAGGCCTCATGATAGTCACCATCGGAATCAACCAACCCCATCTAGCTTTCCTCCACATTTGCAACCACGCCTTTTTCAAGGCTATATTATTCATATGCTCCGGTTCCATCATCCACAACCTAAATGACGAACAAGATATTCGAAAAATAGGAGGATTATTCAAAGCTATTCCCTTCACATCTTCCTCCTTAATCATCGGAAGCCTAGCACTTACAGGCATACCTTTTCTAACAGGCTTTTACTCAAAAGATTTAATCATCGAAACGGTAAACACATCCAATACTAACGCCTGAGCCCTCACAATTACACTCATTGCTACGTCCCTAACAGCCGTATACAGCACCCGAATCATCTTCTATGTACTATTAGGCCAACCTCGATTCACAACTATATCCATTATCAACGAAAATAATCCTTTACTTATTAACTCAATTAAACGTCTAGTGGTAGGCAGCATTTTTGCAGGATTTTTCTTATCCAACAACATCTTACCTATAACCACATCTCAAATAACAATACCAATTCACCTAAAAATAACAGCCATAATAGTAACTATCCTAGGCTTTATCCTAGCAATAGAACTAAACATTATAACAAATAACCTAAAGCTCAAAAAATCCTCACATCCATTTAAATTTTCTACCCTACTAGGATTTTATCCAATAACTATACACCGTATAATCCCCTTATCAAACCTTCACATAAGCCAACATACAGCTTCCCTCCTATTGGACTTAATCTGATTAGAAAAAGTCATACCCAAAAATCTATCCAAACTACAAATAAATACCTCCACCATCATCTCAAACCAAAAGGGCCTAATTAAATTTTATTTCCTGTCTTTCCTCATTTCCACGCTCGTATCCCTTCTATTTATTATTTAACTACCAGCCCCGGACAATCTCAATTACAATTAATACACTAATAAACAAAGATCAACCAGCAACCATTATAAATCAACTAGTATAACCATAAAGCCCCGCTACCCCTAAAGAATCCTCACGAATAATACTAATCCCCTTATCTACAAAAATCACCCAATCCTCTAAACTGCCTAAACCAATCACCATCTCCACTCCATCATACCCAACTATTCACATAATCATTAACAATTCTATCACAAACCCTACCAACAAAACCCCTCAAATCACAGCACTAGATCCCCAAGTCTCAGGATATTCTTCAGTAGCCATAGCCGTAGTATAACCAAAAACTACAAGTATGCCCCCCAAATAAATTAAAAAAACTATTAAACCCACAAAAGAACCCCCAAAACCCATGATAATACCACAACCAACAGCTCCACTAACAATAAGACCAACACCCCCATAAATAGGAGAAGGCTTAGAAGAAAAACTCATAAATCCTAAAACAAGAATAACACTTAATAAAAAAACAGTATACGCCATAGTTCTTACATGGACTTAAACCAAGACCAATGGCATGAAAAACCATCGTTGTACTTCAACTACAAAAACCTCTAATGACCAACATTCGAAAAACCCACCCCTTAATAAAAATTATAAATAGCTCATTCATTGATCTCCCAGCACCATCTAACATCTCCTCTTGATGAAATTTTGGTTCCCTCCTAGGAGCCTGCTTAATTATTCAAATTATTACAGGCTTATTCTTAGCAATACATTATACAGCAGACACAACAACCGCATTTTCTTCCGTGACCCATATCTGCCGAGATGTAAATCACGGATGAATCATTCGATATCTTCACGCCAACGGAGCATCTATATTTTTCCTGTGTTTATTCATTCATGTAGGCCGCGGCATATACTACGGCTCCTTTACCATATCAGAAACCTGAAACATCGGCATTATTCTCTTATTTACAGTTATAGCAACTGCTTTCATAGGCTATGTACTCCCATGAGGACAAATATCATTTTGAGGAGCCACAGTCATCACAAATTTACTCTCAGCAATTCCATATATCGGCACTAGCCTGGTAGAATGAATTTGAGGTGGCTTTTCCGTGGACAAAGCCACACTAACCCGATTCTTCGCATTCCACTTTATCCTACCCTTCATCATCGCAGCCCTAGTTTTAATTCACCTATTATTTCTCCACGAAACAGGATCTAACAACCCACTAGGTACCTCATCAGACTCAGATAAAATTCCATTCCACCCCTATTACACAATTAAAGACCTATTAGGATTTCTATTTTTCCTAATCTTACTAATAACTCTAGTACTTTTCTCCCCCGATTTACTAGGAGACCCTGATAATTATACACCAGCCAATCCACTTAGCACTCCACCCCATATTAAACCAGAATGATATTTTCTCTTCGCCTACGCTATTCTACGATCCATCCCTAACAAACTAGGAGGAGTACTAGCCTTAGTCCTATCCATTCTTATCCTAGCAATCGTTCCCATACTCCAAACAACTAAACAACGAAGCATAATATTCCGACCCCTAAGTCAAATTCTATTCTGAATCCTAGCAGCAGACCTATTTACTCTTACATGAATTGGAGGTCAACCCGTCGAATACCCTTTCGTTACCATTGGACAAATAGCATCTATCCTATACTTTTCCCTTATCCTTATTATTATACCAATCGTAAGTCTTATAGAAAATAAAATGCTCAAATGAAGAGTCCTCGTAGTATAAATAATACCCTGGTCTTGTAAACCAGAAATGGAAATAACCCTCCCTAGGACATTTCAAGGAAGAAGCACAGCCCCACCTTCAACACCCAAAGCTGAAATTCTACTTAAACTATTCCTTGAAACAGTGCATGTATACAAATCCATTACCCCATTTTCAACACTGACATAGAACCCCAAAATATAAGACACTATATATTACCGTAATATAGCCTCCCATGTCTGCCGTGCATTGTATGTCTTCCCACATCGCCATACATCTTTTTCATCGACCAATTATCTATGTACTTCGTGCATAAGGCTCCAGTCCGCATGCATAATTAAGCAGGTAATTTGCATAGTGCAATGCATTTTGCACAATTACGTGTAGATTTACATATGATCTATGACTACATGACTATTCTCACAGTAATGACACTTATTAATCTTACATATTACATCTCCGTATATCGGGCATAATACATTCCTCAATTGATCGGACATTAGCGCATCTCGTCTCAGTCAGTCCACGCCAACATGGATATCCCCTCCCACCGTTTCTCGGGTCTCTACCATCCTCCGTGAAACCAGCAACCCGCCCACAGAATGTACCTCTTCTCGCTCCGGGCCCATTAAACTTGGGGGTGACTAACATGAAACTTTATCTGGCATCTGGTTCTTACCTCAGGGCCATAACAACTATACCCGCCCACACGTTCCCCTTAAATAAGACATCTCGATGGATTAGTTACTAACTAGCCCGTGATCTGGCATAACTGAACTGTCAGGCCTCTGGTATTTTTTAATATTTGGGGATGCTTGGACTCAACATGGCCTACGCCGGCCCGCACACGGTCCATTGATTGTAGCTGGACTTAACGTGTACATTCTTTACCCTCATAATTATCATAGGTGACTATTTAATTCATGCTTGGAGGACATAAAAAGTTAATATGCATACGTGCGAGCACTATACATATATATGCACGTTTACGCATACTTTAACACGTATGCGCCTATCAATTTCAACGCATAAACGCATGCATAAATTATAATTATAACCAAATATTCAAATAAACTTCCACCACTCAAAATTTTATTCCAACATTACACTAATCCACAA